AATTTTCGAAATGAAAGCGTAAGAACTCAACAGGAGACCCCCTCTTTCTTTGCTTTGACGAGAGGAGGTCCTGTTGAGTTCTTAATAATCATAAGATCTTTTATTCGTATAAATGACAAAATAGAAAACCTTTTCCGATGTTTTAAAAAACTCCATTTCATTTTTTTTTCTGATGATATTTTTGAAAAATGAATTTCATTAATTGATTCAAAACATCTCTTCCTCGAGAATATCTGTCAATACTTTCAAAGCAAAGTAAGAATAAAGAAAACAAAAGGAAAACAAAGAAGGAATCACTTGATTTCCTTTTTCTGGGCGGCACAAACAAATATAAAATAAATAAATATAAAAATAATAAATAATAATAAATAGAAATATATCCCTTTTTATTATTATTATATTTTTATATTATTTATATTATAAGATTATATATAATATATATATATCTATTTATTTGATATTTTATATATTTATTATATTTATTTTCGATCACATATCATGCGAAGCGAACCCTTTTTATGCTAACTATGCTAAAAGAATCTTATTTTCAATTGGAGTATATAATATTTTTCGAAGAAATCCTATTTGTTCAATAAAATTCCCTCTCTTTTTTGTTTGTCGACTACTCTACTACTTCTTATATGCTTATATGTTATATGCAATAAATAAAAAAATATATTATATGTCATAAAGGTTCTAATAAAAACTCGGAAAAAATCTAAACGAAGAATGGGGGATAGGATTCTTTGACGAACGAGATCAATAGGCATTATTATATGAAAATATTTGGTATACGAAACTATTTGGGAGAATATTTCGACACAAACAAGAAGGGTTCTAGGAAGACAAATAATCCCTCCTAGAATCCCGTTTTTCCAATTTCAATTTATACTGTGCTTAATATTCTCCGTTTATTTATATTCTGTTTAGTATCGAGTTGAATTTTCTTACAGTCAAATAGAAAAACAAAAACTATTAAAACTATTAATTGAATATATTTATATTCTATGACATTGAAATCCGAAAACTGTGACATAATTATAGTGCTCCAATTTCTTGGGGGTGAAAAAAAAAAAGAAACAAAAAATGGGTAAAGTCAAATAGTCTTCTTCACAATCTACATACTATGACTGACTAGTACTACGGTGAATTCTCTAAATATGGTAGAACTAAATATGGTAGAAAATATAAGAATAGAAACAAACAAGGGGCTTTTCATAATCTTTTGATTATACAGAATTACATAATTATCAACAAAAAGATTTCGTTATTTTTACGAACTTAATATGTTGATAAATCCGCGGACCTAGAAATTCATTTCAGATAATTGAACCTTCTCAAACTGTTTCTTTTTAAGAACCAAAAAAATTTGTGCCAAAATAACAGATGCCACGAAGAACAAGAGACCTTGGACACGTAACGGATCTTGAAGTACTATTTCCGCATCCCCCTGACCAAATCCACCCACATTTGGATTACTCGTTAATGGTTGATCAAGTTTGATAGATTCACCCTCTGAAACAAGAGGTTCTGGTCCTGGAGGTATAATATCAATCACTTCACGGCCATCCGATGCATCTACTATAGTTATTTCATATCCCCCCTTTTCTTTTCGTATGATTTTGTTTACTATACCCGCAGCTGTAGCATTATAAACATTATTATTACTCTTGCTCCCGTCGGGATAAAGCTGCCCCCTTCCCCTGTTCCCGCCTACGTATATTGGATATTTTAAGAAGTGAACATCTCTCTTAGTAGCGGGATCGGGGGAAAGAATAGGAAAGGTTATTTCATTATATTTCTGACCAGGAACAGGGCCTACCACAAGAATATTTTTTTTAGTGGGACGATAGCTTTGAAAAGACAGATTACCTATCTTTTCTTTAATCTCAGGCGAAATACGATCGGGGGGAGCCAATTCAAACCCCTCCGGTAAAATAAGAACAGCCCCCACATTTAAAGCCCCCCTTTTACCATTAGCAAGAACTTGTTTCACTTGCATATCATAAGGAATTCGAACAACTGCTTCAAATACAGTATCAGGAAGTACCGCTTGTGGAACCTCGATATCCACGGGCTTATTAGCTAAATGGCAATTGGCACATACAATACGGCCAGTTGCTTCTCTCGGATTTTCATAACCCTGCTGTGCAAAAATGGGATATGCATTTGAAATGGGTGCTCGAGTTATTATATATATCATGAGCGATACGGAAATTGATCGAGTAATCTCTTCCTTTATCCAAGAACAGTAATTTATAGTTTGCATGGTCCAATCATTGATCCTGAAAAGTTCTACAATAAAATTAGGTTGGTCACTGGTACAGTTCCCTATCCATAATTCTGCTATGTACTGAAAGAATTTTACTGGAATATAGGAGGAATCCGCTGGATGAGTAGAAAGAAAAAGAAAAAAAAAAAAAAGAATAAGTCAATTTTGGAATGGTTAGCTTTTGTACAAAATAACAAACTTTAGAATTGGATCAGTGGATCCTTTTTTCAGTCATTCATTGAATGATAAATCACTACAAGTGACGGAGATACACGATTTAAATAACGGAAAATCCAATATTTCCAAATTGTATCTAGAATGACTGGAAAAGTGGAAACAAGACCGGATATAATTTGATCATTATGAGCAAATCCAAAATCTTTATAGACAGAACCAATCATTAGTTCCCAACCATGGGTCGAATGGAATCCTATACATAAATCAGTTAATAAAAGAATAGAAAAAGCTTTTATTGTGTCGCTTAAGTTATATAGGAATTCTTGAACCCAAGAGTTAAGAATAATAAGTTCTTGATTACCTAGAATAGAATAACCACTTAAAATAACGAAACAGATTATATTTGTCGAGAAGTGCAAAATCGTATTCATAAGATCTTCGTTGTGCGTCTTGATCAATTGGATCGTTTCTTTGTAGATTCCGATACGAAGGTTTTGTAGACGTGTTTCCGGGTATTCCTTTATCATTTCATCCAAGAGTAACAGTTCCTCTAATTCTATGAATTTTTTTAGAATACTCTTTTCTTGAATATCATTCAAGAAAATTTCGGATTGCCTAGTATTTGACCAATTAGTAACCCAAGATTCCATATTTTTCTTAAACGAGAAAGAGATCCACCAGGGCAAAAAGACTATAGATGTAAGATATAGAAGGGGAATGAATGCTTTCTTTTTTGCCATTTTTCGTCTTTAATGAAGTCAGCTTCACCTCATTCGTCAACTCTATATGATAAGAATATTTCTATCAAGCATAAGTTCTATTACAAGTCATAGAGCCTATAAATAGATTCTCACGTTTTTTCTATTTGTGCAATTCGGGAATTAGTTCTTGAATTTAGAAAGAATACACAAATAGAAAATAGAATAAGAAAAAGAAAGAGTCTGCTTCCAATTTGAATGAAGAAAAAATATTGTTTCCAAAGATATCAATTGCTAAAATTCGACGCAATTGCCCCTTTCGATGAATGCATGAAAGAGCACTTCAAGTAATGAATATTAGTTGGATTTCGAAACAAAAAAACACCCTTTCTATCAACTATCAAAATAAAAAAAAAAATATCAAATATTTTCAAAAAAAGATTCAAGAATTTTTTCCGTTTTTTTTTTTAAGAAAGCATTCATTTTTCAGTTCGTTTTCTTTTTTAAAATACTTCAATTGGTACACGCAAGAAATAGGCCAATTCTGCCGCTTTTTTTTCAATTTCTCGTGGAGTCAAATTCTCATCAGTACGAGTCAAGGGAATGACCCCCTGTCCTCTGATTTCCATATAAAGGACACGACGAGTATAAATACCCTCTTTAACTTCTATTCTGATGGACTGAATGTCTTTCATAAGGAATCGTAGAAAGATACGACGATCTTTTCCAGGAAATCCCCAACGAAAAATACACACTATTCCCTCTTTTCTATCGAATAGATCATAACCACTACCTACATTCCACAAAATTGTACACCACAAATAAGAGCTAATAAAGAGACCAGCGATTCCATAGAAAGACATCACGATCCCTTGTGGAAAAAAAAGAATTTGCTGAGACGGAAATAAAGATAGCAAATTCCTACCAAGATAACTCGAAGTTCCAACCAATAAGAACCCTAATGAACCTAAAAAAAGGATAATGGCCCAGCAGAAATTACTTGTTTTTTGAGACCCCGTTATAAGTTCTATCCATATACGTTCTGATCGCCAACCCATATTAGATCCAGTTGTATTTTTTTGGAATTGAGAAAATAACCCAACCAAATGAATTTTATTTGACTTTTCCTTGTTTGCGAAGTAACTCTCATCAACTAGTACTATTTTTATGTAAACCTTTAGGAGTAATTCATCGAATTGCTTCTAGATCTAAAAAAAATAGATGAGATTTGTCCCTACTGCTGTCCGTATCTAAAAAATCTTGTTTTTTTGAACATGGAGAAATAAAGAAGCCATTGCAATTGCCGGAAATACTAGGCCTACTAAAGGCACAAAAATAGAGGGTAAGTTGCTGAGAGTTGTCATAGAATGGATACCTCGATTTAATATTTGTACCTGTTATTTTTTTAGTTTTTTGTTATTGTTCTATTAAGATTTTTACCTGTTATTTTTCTATTTTTATATTGCTATAAAGAGATTTTTGAATCACTAGAATTCATATTGTATATACTTCTACCAAGTAGATTTTTATATAGAAATCTATATAGAATAGAATTTTCTATAGAATTCTACTAAGTATATCTAAATGAGTATGAGTATATATAATAAATTATTAAATTATTAATATAAATTATTAAATTATTAATATAAATTCAATATTAATTAGAATTCTAATTTTAAATAAAAAAAAAAAAATAGTAATATTCAATATTAATTTTAGAATGAATTTTAGAATAGTATAATTCTATTATAATTATTATATTGAATATTGAATTCTATTTTATTTAATTATATTTTTGAATTCTATATTATATTAATATTATTATTCATATTTCTTTATATATTTATATATTTATTTTATTACTAATTATACTAATTATAATAAAAATAAATGATAAAAAAATTGAATAATTGAAAGCTCTACTTCATTTAATTCATTTAATTTGGAGTCAAAGGAAAGAAAGCATGGAACTGCAATAACTCACTAAGAACGCCCTTTAAAAGATTACGCGGTACAATTGAATCAAATAAGCCCTTATGGAATAAATTTTCAGCCTCTTGTACACCTTCAGGTACTGTTATATTCAATGTTTGCTCAATTACTCTTTTACCCGCAAATGCAATGGTTGCATTGGGTTCGGCAATAATGATATCCCCCAACATACCAAAACTAGCCGTCACCCCACCAGTAGTAGGAGATGTAAGGATCGAGACATAGAATAACTTTTTATTTACTTGATACTCATATAAAGCAGAAGATATTTTAGCCATTTGCATCAAGCTCAAACTTCCTTCTTGCATACGTGCTCCTCCAGAAGCACATACTAGAATAAGAGGTAAAAATTGATTGGCAGCATATTCGATCAAACGGGTGATTTTCTCACCTACTACGGATCCCATACTACCCCCTATAAACTGAAAATCCATAACCCCAATTGCTACGGGAATACCATTTAGTTGACCTGTGCCTGTTTGAACAGCATCAGTTAATCCTGTCTTTCTTTGATAAGAATCAATACGATCTTTATAAGGTTCCTTATAAGTATAAGATTCCTCATAAGATTCCTCACAAGATTCCTTATAAGATTCCTCACAAGATTCCTTATAAGATTCCTCACAAGATTCCTTATAAGATTCCTCACAAGATTCCTCACAAGATTCCTCTTCTGGATTAAATTCAAATCCAATGGGTTCCACCCAAACCATATCTTCATCCATCGGATTCCAAGTACCTTGATCAATCAAAAGTTCAATTCTATCTGAACTGCTCATTTTCAAATGATATCCACAGTATTCACAAATATTCATTCTTGATTTAAAAAATTTCTTATAATTAAATCCATAACAATCTTCATTTTCGCATACAACCCACAAATGGCTGTAATTTATAGGTTTCTCTAAATCTTGAATTTTCACTAAACCTTGAGTTTCCTCTAAATCTTGAGTTTCCTCTAAACCTTGAGTTTCCTCTAAACCTTGAGTTTCCTCTAAATCTTGAGTTTCCTCTAAATCTTGAATTTCCTCTAAACCTTGAGTTTCCTCTAAATCTTGAATTTCCTCTAAATCTTGAATTTCCTCTAAATCTTGAGTTTCCTCTAAATCTTGAATTTCCTCTAAATCTTGAGTTTCCTCTAAATCTTGAATTTCCTCTAAATCTTGAGTTTCCTCTAAATCTTGAATTTCCTCTAGATGATTAGAACTTTCTCTTCTAGTTAAAGCACTATCACTCGTAGCATTTGTGCGACTGGAATTCCTTCTTTCACTAAGATTTCTGCCTTTACCACAAATGTAACTAGAAATGTAACTGTCATTGTATTTATCACTATCACCTAAAATGTAACCATCAATACAGATTTTAGAACGAAGATAACTGTCAATGCAATTATGAATGTGATTATTCCAACTATATTTATCATAGTCGGGATCGTCACTCTTAGATACATTCTTATAACTATAAAAAAAACATTCTAGTTCACTTAGAAAAGAATGATCATTATCAATCTCAAAAATTTGATTTTTAATATCAAAATATATGGAATAACTGTCCCTATTACTATCCCTAACTAAAAAAGTGTCATCAGATATGAAATTCCGAATGTTCTCAACGCCGACTAAATAATCAACATTACTGTAACTAGAATTGTCACTATCACTCCACCTCTGAATGTTTTTATCCATATCAGTTAGAATTGGGTCTTCACTTACACCGGTATTTTCAATAGGACCAAAACTATCCATTGATTTACTTAGCCCACACCTGTATTCTAACTCCCTATTAAACAACATCGAATTGAACCACCATTTTTCCATAGAGCTTTCTTGCCTCTATTTACATGAAAATACACTAGATGAATAGTTATTCGATGAAAGATATCTTTTGAATATTTCATTTCCTATCACAACAAGCATATAAATCCAATCACTAGGATTATTAACTAATAATAATAACGAGTGAGTGGATATTAAAAAAAACGATTCTTTTTCTTGAGAACCCAGAGTATCGTTTCACTATATATGATATGTCACTATATGTGCTGGTTTTCTATTTCAATTCTATTATTATAGAATTGAAATAGAATTGAAAAAATCTTAAAATTTAATAAAAAAAAAAGAAAATACAAATAAACATAAACAATTTATTTAATTTTTTTAGTAGTTTACCCCCTGTTGTGTCAAATTCACATCAAAAAAGAAATAGTTGTTCTCTCCTATGAATCTGAATAACTTTTTTCGTAAAATCTCGTCTACTTAAATACTAATAAGTTTCTATTCCAACACGAAACAAAAGGACAATATACAGGATGGGTAACAAGAGTTGTGATATTTAGCTCGACCCAGGATTCAAACCTACAAA